CCATAAAAACTTAGGATCCGACACCATGATAAAATACTACCCTCATGATTAGACCATGTCCCTGAGATTTGATAAAAGAAAGGTGCATTAGCGGTTAATACGTTGTAATTGGATAAGTTATTAGGAATATGACGGAACGAAAGACCAAGGAAAGAAAGAAGAATACACCAAAATGCAGGTGCTGCACCAAACACTGGTGGTTCTTTCTTGTTGAATGCAACGAAAAGACCCGGAAATAACGAATAATGAAAGAATTCATATATTGACATTTCGTGCTCATTTAAAAATTTCTGCTTTGTTATTCCCATCATCCGGTAACCACAGGATGATCCACAAGAAAGGTGGCAGGATTCGAACCTATGGCCGGCCCGCCCCTGACCTGCTGGGTTGGGTGGCCGGGTTAGCACCCCTCGTCGCCTCTGTACCCGAAACAGATGCGCTGCGCTACCCAGCGCGTAACCTTGTCTCCCCTACTCCTCTTCTGGTTGTGCCATTACCAATCGCGGCCCCGGTCCGGCCGCCCCTGACCTAAGAAGAACGATTATCCTTATGACCAATAAGGACCAGCTTACTTACTTCTCGAGCGATAGTTCCACGATCTCGACCCGCAACTTGTTGGGAGTAGAGGCATCAAAGCTTGCCCAACCTATACAAGGGGCTTGGAGATAGAGGGTTTTCTGGGGTAGATACAGTTTCCAGGTTGGATTTTTTAATCAAATAGGACTAGTTGGGTAGATAGAGGTGGTAAAATCGAACCTTTCCATCGATGTTTAGTAGGGCGGGTCGCTTGAGTGTCAAAACCAAGCGGTGGTTGTTTTTCCTTGGCTCATCATTGATCGCTTGGAAAAGCAAGAAAGAAGAAACTGTATCCAAGTCCAGCACAGAAGCCGAGTACCTTCTGTTGAGTCATTTCTTTTTGCTTATTTATAAGAGTAGTCGCAGAGTTCAGTCAAGCCTTAGCAAGGCTCTTTCAATAGAAAAAAAGGGACAAGGTTGGCTTTCTAGCAATAAGTCGAGTAAGCGAAAGTCTTGCAGAACCTTGCTTGACCCGCTGACTTGGAACTATTTAATCCTTTCCTGGAGAGTCAAGTTTTGAAAAAGAAGGTTCCAATGAATCCGAGGAAAGATGTTCGACCAAAGTGGGTAGATGGAATCATTTGAAAGGTTCGAAGACCTTTCGATTCCATTCAGGTTCTTGTTCAAGAGCAAGGATAAAATAAGAATTTTCTAAAGACGGACTAGACCAATGAAAGAGTAGATAAAGGATGGAATTCAGTGGATGGACAATTCTTGAACTCTACCCACACAATGGTTGTTTGGACAGTATCCGTCGACGGGCAGAACCTCGGGCGCCATCGTCTAACTATATATAATATAATGATTGTTAATCAACCAAGGGCCAAGCCTGAGGGCATGAGTCATTGCTTCTTTGTCTTCCATTCTAAGACAGAAGCCATTTTAACCCATGTCTATAAGTTCTATATCGCCGGAGGGCTTCCAGAGGGTGTGAATGCGTGTGAGGAGAGCTTTAGCTCTTTCCGAGCAGTTTCAAGATAAGTCCTTCTCGCCAATTCTATTGCCCTTTCCCGTTCATTGCCATTCTTGCTCTTGGTTGGGTACGCCTCCTAGGGGATGTCAGCCTTAGTGACTGAATGTTGGATCGTGTTCTAAGTCTTCTTCCTAGCGGCCTGGCTCTATGCTTGCTTGCTCGATAGGAGGCTGAGGCTCGTGCGTTAAGGTTTAGGTGTGAAGATCCATAAGATGAGGGGGGAGGTGCGTTCTCAGAGAGAGAGAGGGAATCATCTATCCAATTCCTATGTTCACAGAGGGGCTCAAAAAAGAGAGTGAGTGAAAATAATGCACTACATGGATGCTATTTGGACCCTACGAAAGTCAGCCCCGAGCTGGTCCGTACCAAGCAAGAAGATTGGCTTCATTTGTCATCAGAAGAAGCTCATGTTGGAAAGCAAGCATGTGCAAGAACCAATCAGGATCCGCGGGACCTGAGGTTTTCCTGGATGGATTGACCTACAACTGATTGACTCAGGCCCTTTCTCACTGACTTTTTCCTTCATTCGGAGAAGTCATCAGGAATAGAACCAGTGGAAAGTCGTATGCAGAAGAGAAGTGCAAAATAGGCAAAGACGAAGACTTTGGAAGCGAAAGATGCACCGATTGAAGCTCCTCCAGCCCAGCTGCTGTTTATTGAGCTCAAAGGTGGATGAGAGAGAGGCTTTTCCATGCTCTCTATGCTATGGTCTTCTCAATTGCCCAGTCTCGGTTCAAAGACAGTGGAAGGATCCATCCATCGCATCGGCCTTTCTATCTCCACAGCGCTGACCTGCACTTTCCACCTAGTTCACCGACCTTACGAGTCTGATTTGGCTCTCTATTGTCCACTAAGGAAAGGCCAAAGGACTCCACTGCGACTGAGCAATCTCATTGATCTGACTGACCTTCCTACTCAGTATGGAAGGACTCTTGACTGACTCTGAGACTGAGTCTTCTGACTTGGATTGGTATACTGGGGTAAATTATAGCCTATCTATGGCGCTTTCAAAAACAAAAAAAAAGGAAATCAATAGGGGCTCTCATCTTTTTGTCGAAATCTCTATGAGCTGAATGATGTCACTCGAGTGTTGAGCTTTCAAAGGCTTTTTCAAGACCATCCAAGGCTTTCCATTCTGCAAGGCGTATAGAGCCCGCCTGAGAGGAAGATTTTTTCCATTAAAGGAGCACCTCAACAGCAGGAGCTGGTATGGGCTTTGCTTGCTTCCTGAACCTCTTCCCTCCGTGGACGTCTTGATTCATTCCTTTTCTGAAAGCGTGATTGCTCACAGGCTCCCGCCAACCCATGTTGGAGAAAGATCACTTCATCAAGCATTGGGACTTACTCGCTTCTCCCCATGAATGAACACTGATGGTAGATAGATAAAGAGGTCGGGTTCAACAACTTCGGATGATACCTCAGCCATATCCAAGTCAGAAACCTTTTGGAAGCAAAAGTCCCGCTTTTCAAACAAAATCCTTTCAGTAGGGGTTGGTGCCAGCCAAGCCCAAACATGAGGTGGAGTTCTTATGCAAGAGGGGCACCCAATCCCGATAGGCGGAGAAGGGGCGAATCCCAGTTCCTATTCCTCTGACTAGAACCATTGAGCAGCGGAGAAAGGAATCAAGTAGGTGGTGGGCCCTAGCGATCTCTAAACCCACGAATGGAAGCTCAAGAGGTGGAACGCATTCCTTCGATCGCGGGTACGATCTCTAATGGGAAAGCTCCAACGCCGTGTATAAAAAGAGGAAAGGGTCCTTCAAAAATCATCCATTTCAACCATTAACGGAACCAAGCCGAGACCGACCAAATGGGTCCACTTCGAGTCGAGTCTCAGTTCATTCCTCCTTTCCAGTGGGAGAAGCATCCGAAGAAGCAGTGGGTGCAGAGGCGAACTATCCATCATTTGGATTCGATCCATCAGTGACAAGTTGACGTTTTCCCCGTATTTTAGGTTGAAAAAGGCTCCTTGTTCCGTGTTTGGTTGGTAGTCATAAGACATCTCCTTCCTGACTCCGTTCACTCGTTCAGTCCTTCCTGTGGAAGTAAGTCCTTTCCTTCTTTGCTTCTTGGCCACCAGAATATGATCCGAGTATGTCCTGATTGAGAGATCTAATAAATAGAATAAGAATAATATAACACGAAGGGGACCTACCTACTAGTATAAGTAGGATGCCCTTTAGGACGCTACCTTCGCTAAAGCGAACTTTTTAAAAGTAAGGATTTAAGAGAGGGACTTGAAGGGGGGTCGATATACTAGAATTTATATTGCGAACCTGCTTATCTTCCTTGACTTCGGTCAAGTGACTTAAAATCTCTTCCTTTTCGGACACGGAATTGATCTTTCCTATTTCTCCGACATTACTTTTTTTTGTATTCGCCACATCAAGGTGACAGGATTCGAACCTATGGCCCTCTGTACCCAAAACAGATGCGCTGACCAGACTGCGCTACACCTCGTCTCACCACCCTGGAGCATATAGATCCACCCGATCGATGAAGACTCAAACCGAACTCGCCCATCCTTTTGGGCACAGGGATGCGAGAACCAATCCGAATAATAAACCGCTTTTTTTAGAAAATCTGCCTCCAGCAAGACAAGATAGGGGGACGCAGCCGTATAGTGCAGGAGCGCTCACATTTTTTGGCTTACTCTTTCACTTGAATTTCAAAATCCGGCTTGCTCCCGGCTACGTGTCTAAAGACCCTTCGCCCGCTTAGAAGTGGATTCGAACCACTGACACAAGGATTTTCAGTCCTTTGCTCTAACCAGCTGAGCTACCTGAACCACTTTCCTAAAGTATGTTTTATTCATCGAATAGCGCCCTGCCTTACCACTTAACTAGTAAGGGAAAAGCCCTTGACTAATAAGAATATATAGGCTTTTTCGCTTGTTCGTCAAGCTTTCGAGCAGCTCTTTCAACTGCCGCCTAATCCCCCAACATGCTCAAGAACCGAGAGCCGTCCAGTCCCTGGTGGACGGCCGGAGGGAGCTTGCTTATAGAAAGAAGATAGGCCGGTCAAAGAAAAACAAGGCGCAACTCCTTCGGATCCTAGTCACTAAGTAGTGCTATTCGGGGGACTGGACTCCACCAAGAGGTTCTTTCTCTCACGTAATTTCGCCCGCCCCTTTCATTTCCGTGCCGGAGGAAATGGGATTCGAACCCATGATACAATCTTCTTGTATGTCGACAAACCAATGCCTTAAGCCACTCAGCCATACCTCCAAGTTGTTGATCGGAATGGAATTGGATGTGCCGCCGGGTTTGGTTGGTTGCCCGAAGGGCTATCTGATCCGATCAACTGCCTAAGCCGTAGCGCGCTAGCGCGCGTACTCTTCTTCTATGAGCGAGACTCTATCTAGATCTGCCACTCGTTGGGCGACGCCTTCTTTTCTATGAACAGCCCACCACTGAATGATGAACTTTCCAGTTTTCGCCTCCGACCCGAGAAAAGACACGGTCAAGCCCTTACCCGCCTGAATGGAATTCATATCTCCTTCGTCTGGTCGAGAAGGGAGAAAGCCCGGAGAACCAGGCTTGCTTAGCTTACAAAGCTAGCTTACTAAGGCGAAGGAATTTGTCGTTGATTGCACGAGTTAGCCAGCAAACCCCCCTGACTCAACCTCAACATCTATAAAAAGAAAAAAAGCCCTTTCTCCTTTTCATAATAATAAGGTAAGCACCCAGCTCTCGATCCAGAGCTACTGCTTCAACAATCAACTGAGCTCAGGAAGTCAGGTTAAGACGTCGACTTATACAGGGGAGATTCAAAAAAAAGAATTCCTGTCTTTAGAAGTCAATCCCACTAAACTACACTTGTACGCTTGACATGAAAAGTAGAGGCAAGCGGAGTCAAAGGCCGAGCCTCCACTAGCAAAGGGGGACAGCCATGCCAATCCAAGCAGAGCAAAAGTGCGCCCACTCTACCTTTCTTTATCTTAGACTTCGTTCTTCAAGGAGACCCATGTGCATTTCCTCTGTTCTGTGCTCTTGAACTCTTGATTCCCTTGTGCCTTTAGTTTAAGTATAGGTCGTCGATTCAATCTATCTTGATGGGATTTTTCCTTCTGTTGAGTAGTATAGAAGGGATTTTTCGAGTAGGTAGCGACAAGACTAGTAGTATCGACAAGAGGCTACATAAATAGCTGAAACTTTTTTTCGGTTTCGGGTAGGGTAGGCTTGGAGTCAGAAGTCTTCTTTTTCCCAACCAAATAAGCACTTTTGCAAAGTTCACCTTCCCGCGGTCAAAACAAGACTTACAGATAACAATCAGACCTTACCAGGTACAGGGACCAGACTATAGAGCCTAATTAAATAAAAAGAATTTGGGCTTGCTTTCTCAATTCACATCTATGAGCGATGATTCTTCTATCTCTTGCTCGCTTCGATCGGACTCTGACAGCTTAGGGAAGAATGATGGGTCGCTAACAAGGCCTCTAAATGACCGCTCAGAAAAGGCCTACCTATTTTTTTCCCAATCTGTCACTTGCTCGTCCCTCTCTCATGAAAATGATCTCTCCTCTCTCGGCGGCTTTGACTCATGTCTATAGCCAGTTGCTAAGACGATTCCCATTCAACGATCTATCAATGCTGCCCTTCTTCTTTTCTTTCTACTAGTTCTTACATAAGCAATTTGCAGGAAGTAAACGAATCCTTCCGAACAACTATAAATAGCTTTAGCATCTTTTTTTTGAGTTGAAAAGGTCTTTATAGAGCTAAGGGGAAGGTTTGGAACCCTAGTAGCAGAATGGAATCAGTTTACCGGGCTGACTTCCATGCCAACACGAGTAGTTTAACTCATCACTACCTCGTAAGGGCGTTGAGAATTGTTTTTGCTTTTATTGCTATAAAATAAAAAGTCTTCAAATAGCCTTTGCATAGTTTACGAATTCTGCTTAGTAGGGACCTAAACACAGGAATGGTTTTTCTCAGAGTCAGACCACGCCTTATGACGAAAGGGGGAGAAAGGACTACTCACCTGTCGATCTGTGATCAAAGAAAACTATACCTGAAGAATGGGATAGAGATTGACAAGCACAAAAGCTATATCTCATATCTATTAATTAATCTACGCTCATTGATGAGACGGCGACATAGAGAGAAGAAAGTATACCCTTTGTCACCCCCCTTCTCACTTAAAAGTAAAGAAGAGATACAAAGGAATCCAATTTTTGTGGGATTGAGGATGGAATCGAATAGCGAATGCACTTGCGGTTAAGGCAGGTCTCTCCTACCTAATGCACCGACCCGCCATCTCTTTCCTTCTTCAATAATGCCTTCGCTTCACTTCAAGACGTTATTTACCAATAAGAATAGGAAAAACTACCTTTTTGAATGGAAGAAGCCGAAGGGGTTTTCGAGCGCTGCGGTAATGAGCCGTAAGAAAGATGAGCAGAGCATTCCTTCCGCCGGCCTTGTTAGGAGTAGGGGAGCGTGGTGAGATAGATAGACGTCCAATCCTGCAGCAGCTAGTTGCTCGGCCTTAGTCTTGGGCTGATCTCACACTTCAATCAACCCCTTCGTACTTCGATCCAATCAATCGATCGATCAAGAGGCTAATCTCTTTTTTTTGTTTGGGCCGGTAGCTAAAATAAAGTCCTCGCTTTCTCTTGAACAAGGGGCATAGCATTAGCTTCAATTTCACAAGCTCAACCTTGAAAAAGAAAGGTGGCGAAGAACCGTTGAACGCTTCAACTCGGCCACTTCAGAAGGCGAAGGCTGGGCGAGAGACTAGGCCAACTTACTGCTTACTGCCATGGTTGAAGCTTTAGGCTCCATAGACGGAATTTTTGATTAGGGAGGAGAGGACACCACTCAGCACCTAAGGTGGGGTTCAATGCCTAACAAAAACGGCCAAAAGAAAAATAAAGAGATGTATGGCTGAGGGGAGGAGAGAAAGAACGCATGCATGGAGATTCTGTCTGTCGGAGATTCGAGATGAAAGGACATCGTTGGCTAAGGAAGAATTCAAGGAAGTCCATTACTGAGAGAAATGGTGATCTCGTCTTGCTTGTTGTGCTGGGAGAGAGGAAGCTTCCGGACCACCTTTTCCAGCCAGATAGCGAGCGATCACTCAGCAATGAACACTAACTGAAAGCGGCCGGGAATGAGTACCTATCCCTTACGGGAATCGAACCCGTGTCTTCGACATGAAAAGACGATGTCCTAACCACTGGACGAAAGGGACCAAAAAGCCATTCTTCATATACCTCAGCTCCGAGAATAGAAGTGGTTCATTTTGTTTCTATACGCAATTCAAGATTTCGTTTGTGTTCATGTTGGCGATTTCTGATGTGAATTCGGCGGGTCGTCCCCCCTTCTGCTGTAGTGTAGGCAGATCCTTGGGGACGTTTCGGACCAGAGCATACGGTCTCTACCCGACCTATCACTCGCTCAAGCACCCGCTTTCGCTACGTTTGCTTGAAAGAAATATGGTATAGGTATAGAGTGGGTAGGGTAGTCATAAGGTAGAGAAAAGGAAGAAAGGAATGACGCTAACGGTCAGTCATCTTTATACCCACGGCGGACATAGACATACTATCCAAGGTTCCAACAACAACCAAGTCTTTCTTTTAGGTGGTATACCAAAATACGAGCCCCGTTTGAATACCAGTTTTCCGGTTAGCTTATTAGTCGATACAGAGTCTCCGATACAGCTTTTCCCTTTGGGGGTTGGTCGTTACTGGTTTCCGCTTAGCTACCCTCTGCTTTCTCCTCGCTTCTCCGGTGAAACCCGTTTTCCCGTTTGGAAAGTCGCTTGTAGGTTAGACAGGTTTACTCGAGACAGGTTTTGGGGTTGGAGGTTAGGCGCTTATAGGACGACTACTTTGTAGATACTGCTTTGCCGCGGCGGATCGGTTCTCCTGCTCTCCTAGCTTCGGCGGCTGCTTTTGCCGTTTTCGCATATAGGACGACTGCAAAGTTGCAGCTTTTCCGGTTATACGGGTTTAGTCGACCCAGAAGGTTGGGATAATCCGCAGAGGAATCAGAATGGGACAGGCGAAAGCCTTCTTTCTCGTTAGCTGCGGTAAGCTTCGGTGGTTAAACTGTTTTGTCGAGGCTTTCCCTGTTTTCTGCTAAGTAGAGGTAATTCAATTCTTTTCTTTGGTTAGTGTAGCTGCTTTGATTGATTGCTTCTTAGCACCAGTAGTAAGACAACGGCTTAAAAGCTCCTTGCTTAGCTACCACAACTCATTGCTTTTAGCTCTGAAGCTTCCTTCTAGCATCAACTGCCGAAGTAAAGAACTAAGCCCGGCGCCTCTTAGCAAGCACTACCAGCAACTGAAAGCAAACGATACGAGCTGAGGCCAGTGAGTGAGTGGTGGTGTAGTGATTCGCGGCGGTTTCTTTTATACTTATCCTTGAGTCTTTCAAACTTACCTCGCCTAAGGATTAGAACCAGGGTTCGCCCCCTGCAGATCTAGAGAAAGCTTTTTGACTTCCTGCTCTGATCGGGAGATGGAACTTAGTCCTTAGCCCTTGTTAGGAGTCCCTTGAACCCGTGATAAAGATGTTAGACTGCTATGAAAGACCAGACGTGGACAGATATACTAGGTCTTTACCAGTGGAAGAATTTAGAGCTAGAGCAAGTGTGGGACCTACGGGGTTACCTTAAACTCTAAGGATTCCCCTCCCTTTTCAAAGTAGATAATCCGCGCCGGAGTTAAGCTAGTCTATACTTTTCCTTTTCTCTTGAAAAAGAGCAAGTGAAAGGGCAAGGAGTCAGCTCATAGGGCGGAGAAGGCTCTTATCCTAGTGTTATTCCGCCAAAGCAAAGACGGATTAAGCAGAGGCTGGTGGAAAGAAGGACCCCGAAGGGAGTTAACAAGCCGAGCAATGGTATAATAGGTACTCGATCTGCGGATCGCCCAAAGTATGCTACTGTCAAGCTACCTGCCACCATTGCCTGATATGGCATGAGCACTCTTTCTCTATTCAATCACAAAAGGAGAAAAGAAAAACCAGTCATGGTCGATTTCTGCACCCCAAAGAGAGATGGAAGGCGGAAAACAGTATCGGTATCGACGGATCAACAGTTACGAAAGCTCTCTATCCAAAGCCTTAGACCCAGCAGCCTAGCCGCTAATGAGCTTTTGAGCTATCACGCACACACAGGTAGCGACTTCAGTTAGCCGCGAAGGAACTTGACCACTTTCTTTCAACCGATGCACAAATCCATCTTTCTAGAAATATCTTAATAATAAGAGAAGACATCTCTGACGCCTAAAACTCCCATGCCTTTACCGGTTGTCACTCAGAAACAACGTAAACAAGGACTGCGTACACAAGAAGCTCTCTCCGCCGGTTTCCACTCCTTTAAGCATGAACATGAACAATTGGTGGGACTATTCAACTCAAATGATTTGACTCTACTTTTGTTTCCAAACGGGTTCTCTCCTCTACAAAGCACCAGTTTCTTAGGGACAAAGAGGTCAACAGTCAACATAGGATCTCGCCTCCTTGGCCAACGAACACTATGCATATCCAACGAGAACCTGCCCTCATGGATGATTCCCTTTGCGGGGTCTTTAAAGCTCTTTCTCTATGCTAGATCTTGAATTCAATAGGATATATCCATTTCATTCCACCACCGGAGTGGCAACCAATAAAGAAACCTATTAAACCGCCACCTCCGCAGCCAGCAGTAAAGAAAGCACCTGCAAAGAAAGTCACTAAACCACCGCCAGAGCAGCCAGGCTTACAGAAAGGACCAGGTTGTAGTCCGAAATGGGATCGCAAAGCCGGGCAACGGAGGTGAAGCCAACTTCTTACTGATGAGCAGAGTTCGTAGGGGTAGAATCGTCGATTCAATGATCTGATCTTCTCTTATGAGAATAAGTTCAATCTTTGAGCTGCTTGTGAATGCATGTGGGATACATTTCTATTCTTTGAAGAAGGCTAACTTAGTTAGAGGAAAGCATCACCAGACTTTTTTATCACACTTTTTCTTATCGTATTGATCTATTCTATTTTCCGCGTCTACCCTTCCTTTGGCCTATCCTTGTACAGGTACGGATCCCGCCAATCCCAATCGTTCGTTAGCAGCTCCTCTTGTACTTCTCTTTACCACAGCCGGTTGGTTCCTTCTCTTCGGAGAGACTCTCTCTTTCCAATATCTCTTTTGCCAATGTCTGATTGATTGAATGTCTTATCGTCTTGTCTTGTCTGATTGGTGATGGTGTATTTTTAAACTAGAATACCTACTATAACTTCATTGTATTTGCTAGTCTAGACTAGCCTATTAACTATTACACCTATTAAAGGGATATGCTCTTGTTTAATTAAGCAGCTAGCCTGCGTTATAGGAGCGCAGCGATTGGGTTTGTTACCGGTGAAACCGGTTGAGGAAAGCCTTACCTAATATGAATGATCTTGTTTCTTTAAATCACCATAAGAGAACAACCTGGACTATCTCCACCTTGGGCTTTGGCAGTGGTTTGCTAGGGAAAAGAAGTGAGAAGCTCGACTTGTCAGTGTGCTGTGCCTGCTAGGTTCAGTGATTGAGTGTGCTGCTGGTACTACTACTACGATTGAGCGGTGAGTGGAAGAAAAGTAGTCAAATAAATGACCGAGGAAATATAGATCGATAGCCCTAGTCTGCATGTTTGAGCTTTAGCTGAAGAGTGCTATAGGGGATCGACAACGGGGAGAGGCTAATCAAAAGAAGAGCTTGACTTCCCTTTTTTTGAGTCCTGTGCAAACAGAAATTCTCTATTTTAGGACGTGCCAAAACAGATGCCAAGAGATCATGTCCCAACCATATGCCCCGTTGAGAGATGGCCTATTTAGAATTCTAAATTTCCATTGAAGGGACGTCAATAATATAGTTGGCTGATCCAAAGAATCACTCAGAGTAACCTCAACTTCCATTTTCGATTGGCTCTATCGTTGTAATGAGATGAAGGTTGACCACGTGAGGCGCCTAAGCTGTCCTTATCCAAGAAGAAAGGGTTGGATTTATATCCCTACTTCCGGTATCTTCGGTTTTATTAAGTTACATATAGGGTTGGTTGTCTAGTTGCAACTCATGTTTTCAACTTCAGATTTTTGGGGTTTCCTTTTTCGCTTCTCCCCATAAATGAACACTGATGGTAGAGAGAAAAAGGTCGGATTCAACCACTTCTTCGTCGGTGTTGCTGATGATGCAATGAGTTTCATTCGGCTAGTGAGATCCCATCTGATTCATTTCATCCGGCTGGAGATATGATATATAGGAGATCCATATCTAATATCTATATGAGATCTGTCTTTCGTCCAAAGTGAGTAAACTGCCATGGCATAAGAGGAAAAAACTAGAGCTTAAGCCTGCCTGCATGCCTATTTATGGCTATCTAGTTCGGTTGACAATGAACTACTTCCTTTCGCTCTCTGTATCATCAATCGACTGCAAAAGCGTAGATTCTTAGTCGAGATTCGTGCTGTTCATACTGGGCGAGATATATCATTTCTTTGGATAACGAGACAAGCCGCTATTGAGTTGAGACCCTTCGCTGCTATTGACACGATTTCTTGCTTATTTGGAGATAGACCATGCTTTGGAGATCTTTTCTTTGATCGGGACCTACACGATCGCCGCGATCCGGCCCTGCCTGCCTGATATGGAGAAAAGCATGATTCCGGGAAGAAGTGAGAAGCTTGGCCTTGACTACCCCTCCTTCAGCAAAGAAAGAGGGGTAGTCAAGTAAAATTTTGATACTATACAAATCATAATCGGTCAGATGTTGTTGAGAGTCATAGGAATGAAAGATATATACAAGAAACCACTAGTTGTACTCTTTCTAATTCATCTTATTCTACTACCACTTCTCATAGTCATAACACTCATAGTCTTTCTTCTTCTCTTTCTTCTTTCTTACATAATTGGAAAATACCTTCTTCTTCCAATCATAATAGCACATCGTCTTATGGTCTAATTCCTGCTTACTTGCACCGGAAGTTACAGAACTGGAAAGAGAAATATACACCTACCCTTACTAAACCACCATTCTTCTATTCTAACCCTTGTAGCTTCATAGGAGCACCGATACTCATGAAGTTTGGCTATCGCTGCTCACCCTCTCAGTCTTTCAAGTTTCTAAATGTGCAACTACCTATGACTCTTGATCTATTTAGGAAGCTTTATGAGGGGCTTGAGCTTATATATATACGCACGCCAATGGATGAAAGGGAGGTGATGTGTTCCCATAGTCGCTTAGGTCGAGGATGGAGACGCTTAATTCTTCCACGAGGTGTCAAGCTCCTTAAGACCTCCTTTGACTTCTTGATTCAAGCGGATGGTTGTACTAATTACTTCGTGGTTACGCTCTTCTTAGGAGTGGGCATAACGATCTGGCATGACATCTGCCTGAACAACGTGGGCTATGACTCGCTGCGAGACTTCCAAGATCTGGCACACTATCAGTCTGGCTTTCATCGGATCGCATTTATAGAGGATGGTTCCTATGCTCACCTGATAAGGAAGATCATGGAAGAGGTCTATCCGTTTAATGAGATAGACTATTCAGGAATGGTGCAGCAGATGGGAACCCGTCTAAGCTGAACAGGAAAACTTGCATGTCTTTATTCGGGTTAGCAGCAGCACTGGTCTTCTTTGTTGCTTGTGGTGTGGTGCCTACAGAGGATATTCCATTCTAAAAGCAAATAGAGAGACTAGGACAGAGTCTTGAGTTAGGTATTGAGAGGTATCTCATTGACTTAGTAAGGTAGTTTACGAGGTTCAAGATGTGCAAATAGTGAGGTTTAACGCACCTTGAAAGCACCTGAACGTGTGATCGTACCTAAGGAGAGCCAAACACGCCTTAAAACAACGTATTCTTGCCATCTAATGGATTTGTTGATGACCTATCGCTTACGTTATCGGAATCGTAGATCTTATCTAGGATGTTGCCGTCATCTTATAAGATGAAGAAGCCCTGGAAGAGTTGGGTTCGAATCCACGGCTGGGTACGTGCCTCTTGAAATCATTTCGGGAGACCTTGTTACAACTAACTGCAGTTATTGAAATATGATAGGGGCTCCCAATGCAAACAAAACTTTTATGTTCTAAAAAGGGTGCTTTGATCGGGTAGGGAAAGGTTAGTCAAGGTTTCGTTCCTTCCCGAAGGAGATCTTGGGCAAAAAGACAAAAGAGAGTGCTTCCCTCCCACACTTAAGGCATTGTGTTCAACCTTCTATGTTATGTCTGAATTGTGCGTTCTTGTCAAGCTTCTCATTTCCTACTAAAAAAAAAGTATGGATATTATGCGTGAGGGCACGTGCCTTCTTAACTCCAAGCAGGTGGGTATCGACGGACACAACGACTTAATCAACTGGATCCACCGAAGCAATTTCCTCTAGACAGAATGAGGCTCTCGTTGAGAGATCTATTAGTGATTGGGCCACCCCTCCGAAAGAAAGAAATGATATCATCGCGGATACAACACATTAAAATGAACCAAATTTACCCGATGTAGAGGCAATTAAGAAAGCAGCATAAGTGAATATATAACCTACAGAAAAGTGGGCTAATCCAACTAATCTTGCTTGCACAATAGAAAGGGCCACTGGTTTCATCATACTTTTAGCTCAGCTTGGGGTTGGGGTACGTACAACCTATTAGATTCTCTTCCAAAAGAGGTTATAGAAAAAGAGCGGTTGATACCAAGGAGAGTAGTCCTAAAAAGGAATATGCACCAATGCATGCCTATAAAAGATAGCATAGAGAAAGAAGCACCGAGTCTCTTACACAATCGTTTCGGTACTCAGGGCTATACCTCAATAGCAATATACCTAGCTAATACTAATAGAAAGGGAAGTACTTAGCACACATACAGAATTAGCCTCACTCTATTCCTGACTGGCGGCAGGAGATGGAGGACTTGGAGAGCACAGCTGGGATCAGAAGATAAAGGAACAACCTCTTCTGGTAAACAATCCGTTTTAAAGCATGTGATAAATAAAAAGAAAGTCTGTGATCAAGCCAGCCAGAAGAAAGCATAATTACGGCATGGATTCTACGCCTGAAGGAAGCTGGTTGGAAAGCTGGAGTATTTATCCTTTCAATCAAGGCACAGTTACTCAAGCAAGAGGTTTTAGTGGGATAGAGCTAGAGGTGACGTGGCTGAAAGAGATCTATTTCGCTAGCCCTCCCATATTATATAATTCTATTTATTAGAATTCTAATAAATAGAATAGGATTCCCAACGAATAGACACTCTCTAGTCCTTTCTTCTTTGAAGAAGTAGTGCTTTCCCATATGGATTGAAAGACTCAAGGATCGAGTGACCCAATTTGATGGCAAGGTCGACCATTTGGACGGACAAGTGTAGACTATGGCGGAAAGGCAGGAGAATCAGGAATCGTTGGTCACCAGACGCTCGCTAATGAGTACCGCGTCTTCCCAGTGAAGGAGAGCCATCTTCATGGGGCCTCAACGATCCCGGTGGCGATGTCCAAAGCGTGACGGGCCGG